TCCAATCAGTCCTTCCCATGGGTTATTGTACCAACAAATAAATAATTGTAGGAGTGAAATCTTAATATAATTCGAAAAAGCGAGAGCAGTAAGTCCAAGGAAATAAACTAAGAAAAATACGTATTGTTATAGGATTAAACAAAGGGATTCGCAAATAAAAGCGCTAAGGCTACAACTAGTCCATAAATTGTTAAAGCTTCCATAAAAGCCAGACTAAGCAATAAAGTACCTCGGATTTTTCCCTCCGCTTCGGGCTGTCTCGCGATCCCTTCTACAGCTTGGCCCGCAGCAGTACCTTGACCAACCCCAGGTCCAATAGAAGCAAGACCGACGGCCAACCCGGCAGCAATAACGGAAGCGGCAGAAATCAGTGGATTCATGATAAGTTCCTCACACCAAAATAAGTAAATAGTTAATGATACAATAAAACAAGAAATTATGACTTAATTATTCCATCGCTAAGATCTATACAGTCGAAGGAACTAAGAACTCTGAATTGAAGTAATAATATTATTGAACCATCAGAACTACTTCGATATTTCTTTTTTTTTTAGTTTATATTCACATAATTTTTGTGAATCCATATGACTTTTGTTCTTCCATTTCTTTCTTTTTTCCAAACCATTCTCTTTGAATTTTTCGTTTTTTTTTCCTTGATTTAATCTCTTTATTCATTATTCATTCAATATTCATTTTATTCATTTAATTAATATTCAATTCACAATTACAAACTAAAGGGAAGGGCTTCTATTGGAATCCTTATCTAAATTCACAGTATTAGATATTAATTAGATATATTATATCTTTAGTTCATATATAACTAATAAATATCTAATATCACATATACATGTGTTTCTTCCATAACGTAAATCAACTATTCATATCTTACATTCAATCGGATTCTAGAATTATTCTTCGAAACATTCACAAGATTTGTCTTATAGCAATTAGATTACATACATCTAGTTCGGCTCCTCCTCCTCTAACCAATCCATTTTTTTTATAAATTTCACTTTTGTTTTTTGTAAATCTTTATTTTTTCTTTTATTATTCGGCCACACGGGTACAATCAATCTACATGTACAAATTCGTTAGATCGAATCATTGCATCGAAATATCAGTATTTGATTGATCTAAGTTAATGTAATTTATTATTTATTAAAATTATCTTTTGGTCAATCGTTGAATTGGATGAAATCAACTTGAATGGGCATCATTCTATATAACAATAACATCTTTTTTTTTAATAGCACGCCGTAGTAATACTATAAGTAATGCCATAAAAATTCTTATTCAGATTATGATTACTAATAGCTAATAGCTAATAATATTGAATATTCGAATTCAATCAACAAAACAATATAAAGAGAATATTCATTGGAGGGGGTATAAATGGACCGAACTGGAATTTTAGGAAAAAGATCTTTTAGATCTCTTTCCTTTTTTTTTTACTTCCCTGTTTGTTGCAACTCCCTAATATCTCTAAGATCTTAAGCTTTTTTTACTATTACTCTTATGTTATGTTCCCTAAGCAGATTTGTTATGTTCCCTAAGCAGATTTTCGTGATACGCGCATATATTGCGTAAGTCTTAAGCTAAAAAAAGCCTATTTTGAAAACTAGTCAATGATGACCCTCCATAGATTCGCCTATATAAGCCGCAGCTAAAGTTGCAAAAATAAGAGCTTGAATACCGCTTGTAAATAATCCAAGTAACATGACAGGTATAGGAACCACTAAAGGTACTAAAGAAACAAGAACAACAACTACTAATTCATCAGCTAATATATTTCCGAAAAGTCGAAAACTAAGTGATAGGGGTTTTGTGAAATCTTCTAAGATATTAATGGGTAAAAGGATTGGAGTTGGTTGAATGTATTTACCGAAATAACCTAATCCTTTTTTGGTAAGACCCGCATAGAAATATGCTACTGACGTAAGTAAAGCTAAAGCAACGGTAGTATTTATATCATTTGTAGGTGCGGCTAATTCCCCATGAGGTAACTGTATGATTTTCCAAGGTAAAAGAGCACCTGACCAATTCGAAACAAAAATAAATAGAAACAAAGTTCCAATAAAGGAAACCCATGGACCATATTCTTCTCCAATCTGAGTTTTGCTCACGTCTCGAATGAATTCAAGGACATATTCGAAGAAATTCTGACTGTCAGTAGGAATTGTTTGTGGATTACGAACAGCTATAATGGCTGAACCTAATAAGATAGCAATTACAACCCAAGAAGTAATAAGTACTTGGGCATGGACTTGAAAACCTCCTATTTGCCAATAGAAATGTTGGCCGACTTCCACACCAGATATATTGTATAACCCTTTTAGTAGTGTGTTGATAGAACATAATAGAACATTCATATTGCCCTCTGAAGGAAATAGAACTTTAAAAAGAATTATTTTGATTCAACCATCTATTTTTCGACTTGCCTACTTGAATTATATATTTTGTATATCAACTAATCACATAATACCCCTAGTTACTTGTATCT